GCACGTTCACTAAAAAAAAATCCTTTTGTAGTCAATCATTTATTAAGAAAAATTGATAAGCTTAATAAAAAAGCAGAAAAAGAAATAATAGTAACTTGGTCCCGGGCATCTACCATTATACCCACAATGATCGGCCATACAATTGCTATTCATAACGGTAAGGAACATTTGCCTATTTATATAACAGATCGTATGGTAGGACACAAATTGGGAGAATTTGTACCTACTTTAAATTTCCGAGGACATGCAAAAAGCGATAATAAATCTCGTCGTTAATTTAAAAAAAATCTATATAGATACTTATGATTTGATTCATTAATAGGAGGTAAACCTTATGTTAAAGAAGAAAAAAACAGAAGTATACGCTTTAGGTCGACATATATCTCTATCGGCTGACAAAGCTAGAAGAGTAATTGATCAAATTCGTGGACGCTCTTATGAGGAAACACTTATGATACTCGAACTCATGCCCTATAGAGCATGTTATCCCATTTTTAAATTGGTTTATTCTGCAGCAGCAAATGCTAGTTACAATATGGGTTCCAACGAAGCCAATTTACTCATTAGTAAGGCCGAAGTTAACGAGGGTACTACCATGAAAAAATTCAAACCTCGAGCTCGAGGGCGTAGTTATCCGATAAAAAGGCCTACCTGTCATATAACTATTGGAGTGAAAGATATATCTTTATATGATGAATATGGACAGATAGATTCGTTAAAAAAACCTAGATGGAAAAAAAATATACAACTATGGTATATCATGATATGAATAGTATTGGGGGAGTATGGGACAAAAAATAAATCCACTCGGTTTCAGACTTGGTACAACCCAGGGTCATTATTCTCTTTGGTTTGCACAACCAAAAAATTATTCTGAGGGTTTACAAGAAGATCAAAAAATAAGAGATTTTATCAAAAATTATGTTCAAAAGAATATGAGAATATCCTCCGGCATTGAGGGAATTGCACGTATAGAAATTCAAAAAAGAATTGATTTGATCCAGGTCATAATCTTTATGGGATTCCCAAAGTTATTAATAGAAAATAGACCGCGAGGAATCGAAGAATTACAGATGAATCTAGAAAAAGAATTTAATTATGTGAACCAAAAACTTAACATTGCTATCACAAGAATTGCAAAACCTTATGGAAACCCTAATATTCTTGCAGAATTTATAGCCGGACAATTAAAGAATAGAGTTTCATTTCGAAAAGCAATGAAAAAAGCTATTGAATTAACTGAACAAGCAGATACAAAAGGAATTCAAGTAAAAATTGCAGGGCGTATCGACGGAAAAGAAATTGCACGTGTCGAATGGATCAGAGAAGGTAGGGTTCCCCTACAAACCATTCGAGCTAAAATTGATTATTGTTCCTATACAGTTCGAACTATCTATGGGGTATTGGGTATCAAAATTTGGATACTTATAGACGAAGAATAAGAAACCTTTACTTGCCTTTCCCTTCTATCCATTGATAGAACAAAAAAAAGAGAAACTCGTTCATTTTTTTTCTGATGAATCAAAACGAGCAATTCTAATTCTTAATTCTTTTAATTCTATAGGGTTGAATAAAAATTCGATTGAACATTTGATATAATTGCTATGCTTAGTGTGTGACTCGTTGGTTTTTTTTTTTAGGGTTAGGATTAAAAAAAGACCAGCCCCGTAGTATGAACTAATAACCAACTCATCACTTCGTATTATCTGGATTTAAAGAAGCAGTCAAAATATGATAAATCAGTCATATCTTTGGAGCAACTTAATTTTTTTTTCATAAACTTTAATTAGAAACTGTAAAACAAAATAAAGGTGTGGATAAATGGAAGGATGAGAGAAAGAGAGAAAAAGAATATCAATCCGATATAGAATTCCAATATGTATATGTAAGGTCTACGAGTCATCTCGTAAAAGACAGTGTAATAAAGCATCAATACTAATCGATTCATCCATACATAATTAAATATTAAATGAACCGTTCTTTTAGAAGAAAAAAATCAAGAGCTTGGAGCCAATAAAGACTAAGAAGGTTGGCTCAGGAACAAATTGGATTATGAAGCTCCATTGTAGAATTCGGACCTAACCATTAAGTACGAAGCGATGGGAACGATGAAACCTGGGAATGCAAAAGATTTTATTGAAAAAATGAATCTTAATGATTCACTAGTCGGGATGGCGAAATAAACCAGAGATCGATTCATTTATTGGGAGAAGTCACGAACGAGCCCTACAAATGAAATAGAGATAGAAAGAGTCAATATTCGCCCGCGAAAACTTTCTTTTTTTTTTTTTAGTTGCTAAACTTGGATAAAGGACAAAACAAAATAGAGATTTATTAGAACGTTCTAAAAAAAACCATTTTTTAGAAAAATGTTAATAATTTGAATTAAATGTTTTTAATCCTTTTATTCGTGAGGAGCTGGATGAGAAGAAACTCTCACGTCCGGTTCTGTAGTAGAGATGGAATTGTGAAACAACCATCAACTATAACCCCAAAAGAACTAGATTCCGTAAACAACATAGAGGAAGAATGACGGGAATATCTTATCGAGGTAATCATATTTGTTTCGGTAAATATGCTCTTCAGGCACTTGAACCTGCTTGGATCACATCTAGACAAATCGAAGCAGGTCGGCGAGCAATGACACGAAATGCACGCCGTGGTGGAAAAATATGGGTTCGTATATTTCCAGACAAACCAGTTACAGTAAGACCCGCTGAAACACGTATGGGTTCGGGGAAAGGATCCCCCGAATATTGGGTAGTTGTTGTTAAACCAGGTCGAATACTATATGAAATAGGTGGAGTAAGCGAAAATATAGCTAGAAGGGCTATTTCAATAGCAGCATCCAAAATGCCTATACGAACCCAATTCATTATTTCGGGATAAAAATAAAGAACCGACAGAAATGAGTCTTGGGGCGAAAGTTTCTTTTTTTGGACAAACAATATTCCTTTTTTTCTTCATCCTTTGCATTGGAAGAATAGACTCAAAAATTGATATGATTCAACCTCAGACCCATTTAAATGTAGCAGATAACAGCGGGGCTCGAGAATTGATGTGTATTCGAATCATAGGAGCTAGTAATCGTCGATATGCTCATATTGGTGACGTTATTGTTGCTGTGATCAAAGAAGCAGTACCAAATATGTCCCTAGAAAAATCAGAAGTAGTCAGAGCTGTAATTGTTCGTACCTGTAAAGAACTTAAACGTGACAGCGGTATGATAATACGATATGATGACAATGCTGCAGTTGTGATTGATCAAGAAGGAAATCCAAAAGGAACTCGAATTTTTGGTGCGATCCCCCGGGAATTGAGACAATTCCATTTTACTAAAATAGTTTCATTAGCTCCCGAGGTATTATAAAATGAGATCATGATATGTTTATAGTGGGGTATTTAAAAGACATAGATTAAGAACTAGATTAATTAATAGATTGTGTCTCACGCATATACCTTTAATAATTCATATTCATAAAACAATAAGTAAAAAAAAAAAAAGAAAAACATGTTGATTATATCAAATTTTGGGGCACCCATAATTTTAGTTCACCATGGGTAGGGACACTATTGCTGAGATAATAACCTCTATACGAAATGCGGATATGGATAGAAAAAGAGTGGTTCGCATCGCATCTACTAATATTACCGAAAATATTGTAAAAATACTTTTCCGAGAAGGTTTTATTGAAAACGTTAGAAAACATCGAGAAAAAAACAAATATTTTTTGGTTTTAAACCTGCGGCATAGAAGGAATAGGAAAAGACCCTATAGAAATTTTTTAAATTTAAAACGGATCAGTCGACCCGGTCTACGAATCTATTCTAACTCTCAACGAATTCCTAGAATTTTAGGCGGGATGGGGATTGTAATTCTTTCTACTTCTCGAGGTATAATGACAGACCGAGAGGCTCGACTCGAAGGAATCGGCGGAGAAATTTTGTGTTATATATGGTAATCTTTTTAATATCCAAATTGGATCCGAAACTTCTTCCTATTTGTAAAAAAAAGAAAAGGGACAAGTTGTCTAATATCCCTCCTCCTCCATTAGTTGATACTTCAAGGAGGCTTTACCTGGAATGAAAGAACAAAAATGGATTCATGAAGGTTTAATTACTGAATCGCTTCCCAATGGTATGTTCCGCGTTCGGTTAGATAATGAAGATCTGATTCTGGGTTATGTTTCAGGAAAGATCCGACGTAGTTTTATACGGATACTGCCAGGGGATAGAGTCAAAATTGAAGTAAGTCGTTATGATTCAACCAGAGGGCGTATAATTTATCGACTCCGCAACAAGGATTGGAAGGATTAGGTGGTTTTTATTCAATACGATTCGAGATAAAAAATTTCAAGAAACTTATTTTCTTCCAAGAAGTAGATTCAGAATTAAGATAAGGAATGACAAATATGAAAATAAGAGCTTCTGTTCGTAAAATTTGTGAAAAATGTCGACTAATCCGTAGGCGGGGGCGCATTATAGTAATTTGTTCCAACCCGAGACATAAACAAAGACAAGGATAATCAGACTCGCTAAAGGGCTCGATGTACAAATTACAAATAAGGAATCTGTTTTGATATGAAATGGATATATCCATATCTCTGACTCATATTTATGAGATGATAAAATATGGCAAAAACTATACCGAGAATCGGTTCACGTAGAAATGGACGTATTGGTTCACGTAAGAGTGCGCGTAGAATACCAAAGGGAGTTATTCATGTTCAAGCAAGTTTCAATAATACCATTGTCGCGGTTACAGATGTACGAGGTCGGGTGGTTTCTTGGTCCTCGGCCGGTACTTGTGGATTCAAAGGTACGAGAAGAGGGACACCCTTTGCCGCTCAAACTGCAGCAGAAAATGCTATTCGTACAGTAGTGGATCAAGGTATGCAACGAGCAGAAGTCATGATAAAAGGTCCCGGTCTCGGAAGAGACGCAGCATTACGAGCTATTCGTAGAAGTGGTATACTATTAACTTTTGTACGGGATGTAAC